TATCTGTGTCCCAGAACCAAAAATCTTGAATAATGAAACATGTATGAGTAGGAGTATAGCTTGTAGTGACATAGTCGTCCTCTCAATAATTGGGATGACTTATCATTATAATGAACAAAAGCTCAACTTTCTAATGATACTATAACTTATAACTCATTATATTATATAAATATAAAAATAATAATAATTAACTCATTATAATAATAACTTATTATGTTATGCAGATGGTTACTTTTTTTATTACAAATATTAACAATATTCCTATCTCTACTACAAAATGAAGATTCAGACTGTAGTTTTGTGGAAAAAGCCCCTTATCGGATTTGAACCGATGACTTACGCCTTACCATGGCGTTACTCTACCGCTGAGTTAAAAGGGCTCATTTTATTCAATTCCTGAGTGAGACACTAGTCACTATGAGTCTACTGCATGTACCCATGTATATAATATATGGACATATAAATATGTATATGTCTATATAGTGGCTCATTTATAAACAATAATTTTTTTTTAGGAAGTAAACCTAATTGCTTTTATTGACCCCCATCGGAACGAGATTCGACTATAGATCCAAGATATTTTTCTATTTCATCGAATCATGTGATGAAGAGATTCAACTCGTACCCGGAACCAAACTTTAATAGAAAAATTCTATCATTTCTGAATTTCCTGTCTTAGTCTGAAATAGAAATAAGCACATCTCATCTTAACAATGCGTGAATCGATGAGTGAAAGTTGAAGAGTGGAGTTTAATCCTTTTTTGCCGGACAAATCACTCCCTGAAGGGATTCTATACTTCATTAGAATTAGAACATTACTTCATTAATTATATATAATTATATTATAGAGAATGGTTCATGAACCATGAGCGAAGAATCCAAAATTTATAGGAATAACGAAAGGTGGAAAGCTTCCTCCGATTTAGTCACACCATTACATTATATTGACAATTCCAAAAAAACTGTTCATACTATGAGCATAGTATGGTGGCGATCGGGCAGGTATGCCCCCATCGTCTAGTGGTCAGGACATCTCTCTTTCAAGGAGGCAGCGGGGATTCGACTTCCCCTGGGGGTAGGGTACTACGAAAGGGAGTTGCTCATGGATTATCAATAAGTCTAGAATTGATTCTTCCTGGGTCGATGCCCGAGTGGTTAATGGGGACGGACTGTAAATTCGTTGGCAATATGTCTACGCTGGTTCAAATCCAGCTCGGCCCAATAATTTGCCGATACATCGTGAGATGATATCCAACCTGTCCTCCAGAAACGTCTGATACAGAGGAATAAAAAAAGGAATCCATTTCCATTTTCTATTCCGATTTAGTTTTTTTTGTTCCCGCATATTCTGATCTTTTTTCTGATCTAGATTCATATCATGATCTGTAAAGTAAATAAATATAAGTAAAGAAAAAAAAAAATAGCTATTATTAATCTAATCGATTTGACAATAGGATTAGGATTATTGGCAATCTGTGTCGTTCTTACTAAAGTCCATATTCATGTAGATATTAATGTATCATTCGGTTCTCTGTTACAATACGACGATTCTAGATAGAATTAAACTAGTTTGAATGAAATCATTAAAAAAATGTATGTTGTACACCTTATTTCTCTGGGATTGTAGTTCAATCGGTCAGAGCACCGCCCTGTCAAGGCGGAAGCTGCGGGTTCGAGCCCCGTCAGTCCCGACCTAGAATCTGACGAATCCATCAATTCATCTCTTTTTTTTTTTCTGTGAAGGGGGACACGGAACAGGATCTAATTCCCAGTGCTGGGTACTTTGTTTATTTGATTTTTTTTCTTTGTCGTTTTGCATTTTTTATCGAACAAATACACATACGGTAATTTCAATAAATTGAATTAGTACCGATTGATGGGGGAGAGACATATGTAGACGGGTCCAGTTGTTGGTAGCACCATATTCAGGATTCCAAGAGATACCGCACTTGTCCGAGTTTTTCACTTGCTCTTGATCCATGGAATAAAAAAAAACCATATGTTTTCCTGAAGCACATACACAAATTGGGATTATTTTTTTGTACGATACAAAATGAACTTAACCTTAACATAGTTATCCCGGCAGAATCCTTTTATTTTAAGATTAAAAGTACCTCTCCTTCTAGCTCCGAGTTTGTATAACCCCAATTCCTAATAGGAAACAATCTATTTATCTATATCATTCAAATTGCACACTGAATTTTGGGGTATTATATATGTGTTTCAGTACCAATCCAAGGAAAGAGGATATTAATAAAAGAAAGATCAAACAAGGATCTACCGTTCTTAGCTTATTGCTTAGTGAGGGAATGAATAATCTTTTTTTTTCTTCCTATTTGAAAGGTCCCATCGAAGAAAGAACAAACTCAAAAATAGTAAATTTGTCAAAAAATGAAATCTTTTATACCGAGATCCGTCTTTATCAAACCTCTTTGTCTTCTAAAGAAATTAGATCATAAAAAGTGAGTTTCGAACTTAATTTCCTTTTTTTTTACATTTCACTTCTACTATACTATATTGATTAGGTTTGTGACCAATCGAAGTGTAAGATGGGTCAGGTGATACCTCATTATATGCTTCTATAAATATAAAGAAAGAAGACGGGAGGGTATAGAAAAGAAACAAAGAATGGAAAAGAATGAAAAAATCAACAGTATTCTTGATTGGATCAGGAATTCTATTTTATATTCCGTATGTATAAAAGATCTTCCTATGTTATACTATTTAATTCTCGACGATAAATTAATTTGATAGCTCAGATATTGTTATTCATAATATTGATCTGGTTTAATATCATCGGGGTGAATTGCATCCCGCGGAATTTACAGGAGAAAGATTTAGAATCTCTATGGGATTAGATCCCGAGTTATTGTGAAGTAAAAAAAACGATAAAATTATGGAAGTAAATATTCTCGCATTTATTGCTACTGCATTGTTCATTCTAATTCCTACTGCTTTTTTACTTATCATTTACGTAAAGACGGTCAGTCAAAATGATTAATTTGAATCAAGTTTGACTTCTTAGTTCTTATCAATTGATGGAATAAATGAAAGGAGATTCAAATCCCACGTCTTAAATGAGATGTGCGGGCTAGAATCAACAGTATATGAAATCCGATAGTATGGTAGAAAGAAATATATGAACCTTTCTACCACACTATCTATTATTGTATAAACTTATCAAAGTTGGACTGTATAAAGATATAGGCTTAATATCGATCCGCCTATAATATGTATATTCATCCAAGTACATATAAATCACATACGCGTAAATGTATATATAAATAGCCCCCCATTTTTGAAATAGCACCCCAATTCTAGTTCTTTGCTACATCCTTTTGGGTTGTCGTGATTCCGATCAATCCGAGATAATCGAATGTCCACTTTTACTCTTAAGATTTCTAAGAGTCTAAAAGAGTTTAAAACTAAGGTAAGTGCGCAATGTGTGAATCGCCCAAGGCAAGATTTTATTATGCGTAATACGTCGTTGGACAACCCCTATATCTGTGTTGCCGAAAGTACGTATCTACGTAATACTTCCTCTTTGTTTGGGCAATAAAGAGGGAAACAAATAAAAAAAAGGGGGGGGTTGGTTATTCCTCATTGTAATATCCATATGTAATTCTGGTAATAGCTAGTTCATCGAAATATAACATTTTAGTTGGAAAATATTCCATATCCTGTGTATCCCTTTTACTTTCAAAATACGAAATGGGAATCCTTGAAATATTTGTTTGATTGAAAGGTTATTCTTCATATATTACTTTAACTTTACTGGATTCCAGTAGAATTTGGAAATGGGAGATATTTTTCTTTTTTATTTAAATTGAATTTGCAGAATGATCTATGAAACTTTTGATACAATTTGATTACTCAACTCAATTAAATTAAGTAGTGACTCTAGAGTCCACTTCTTCCCCATACTACGAGTGAAAGGGAAAATGTAAAGACTACCATTAAAGCAGCCCAAGCAAGACTTACTATATCCATGTGAATTATGTCCCCTATCTCTATGAATATGAAGAAATTCTTCCATTATTGACCACTAATAATAATGGAATCAATGGCGCAGAGTCAAAAAGGGATTCTAACCGAAGGAAGGCTATTGATGAACCAATCCAACAAATCCGCCCATAACAAGTTCCCAATTTGATTTCTGATAAAATAGGGAAGCATTAAGCCCAAGCAAGACGCGCAATTACTCTCTTGGAATTATTAAAAGAATGTTAGTAATGGAACATGTAGGAATAGTAAGCCTTGTTGTTTTTTGTTGCCCTCCATAAGTAAAAAAAAAAAGTTGAAAAAAAACTTTTATTTTATTCTATTAAAATAAAAGCAAATTAGCCATCCAATTCAATATTGAGTGAAGGTATGAGCGTTCAGAGACTCTCGTAAGTCTATATACAAAGTATCTTCCACCCTTTACACCACTACTAAATTGTTTGATTTCCCATTTGACTATCTATATCTAACTCAAGACTCGGTCAGTAGACACTACACGAGTACTGGAAGTCTTGATAGCCCAACCCTTACTATCCTTCTATACTATAATCCTCCCTTGAATCCTAGTCGCAAGGATTAACAGTTTTTTATAGAACCTCCATATTCTTAAAGCAAGTATCGGTAATTCTAGTCCATTTCTTCTGCTTTTGCTGGGCAAGAATTTGGCGATTTATATTTTATCAACAAAGATATTTCGGGTTTTTTATTGATCAGGCGGCACCCAGATTTGAACTGGGGAAAAAGGATTTGCAGTCCCCCGCCTTACCACTCGGCCATGCCGCCAAAACGAAAAAAAAAAATGGATGGAAATTCTCCATTTTTTTGATTGGATTTGCATCTTGAATCCCATTTTCCTTCTCCCTTTTCTAATAAACCTAAAAGAAATCCCTCCTTTTTATTGGAGCCGGCGGATTCCCTTTGATTAATTGTAGAGTATCTCAAATCTCAAAAAACACAACGCCTAAAAATTTCCCTCCCTTTTTCTATTGAATTCTATT